ATTAATATGTTTTTTTGATATTTTGATATAAGGAAAAAATGAAGAAAGGAAAATAAGGCAGACTAAACAATACTTCTTTGAACTCACCCAATCAAAAAGCCTTCAATTCTTACAAGAGAATAGAAGAAATCATACTTTCATACAATATCTTAATTGAATTATATGTAATGATCAATAAATTAGGTTTAATTCTCTATCCATACGTGCCAAAATCCTAGCAAGAATCTAATCTATTCCATAGCTATTTGGAACTGGAATTGACGAACAAGGAATACCCATATTAGTGTTTAGTAGTTTCAAATAGAAATCTAAATGGGGCGTGGCCAAGTGGTAAGGCAACGGGTTTTGGTCCCGCTATTCGGAGGTTCGAATCCTTCCGTCCCAGAGCAGACTCTTTTTATCTATCAGAATAACGATATCCGAATCTAAATTGCTCTTTTTTTTTACCAACCTTCTTTGAGTCAAATATTGGAGAAAATGCGATTCTTGCTTTTGATTTTTAATGATTTCTTAAGATTGGCACTCGAAGAACTGTGAGATTGGAGAATCTATTCTATCGAGTTATTTGAAGATGCAAGGCAGATTCAAAAAGATTAGTTTATTTGTATTATTTGTAATATATAATATTCGTGATATTATTATTAATGAAATTATTAATTTCTTATTAATTAGAATATAGAATAGAAAAGTTTAATATTAATAAAAGTTAAAAATATATTGTATGAATACAATACAATATGGGGTAATTTGAATTCTTATTGAGGCTTTTTCTTCCTAAATTATCTATTTCTTTCATATAGAAAGAAATTGATTTCATATAGAAGGAAGAAGTATAGATAGATTACTCTATGTATCGACTGAACCAATGACTATTCATGATTCCATAATTGAATCAATGTTCCAAACTAGAGGAATGTTATGGTAAAACTTCGTTTGAAACGATGTGGTAGAAAGCAACGTGCGACTTGAAGGACATGATCGGCTGTGGATGTCAAAACCCACCACTTTCCATTATGTAGAAATGAAGGTGCTTTTGGCTCGACATCCTTTGTTCTGTTCTATTATAATCCGTCTTTTTGTTGGGTTGTAATGTAAATAGTACAGGATGGAGCTCGAAGAGAAACATCCATTTTTCAGGGGCAAGGATCTAGGGTTAGTTAATGGAAATCAATAAGTTGGAACAACTTCGTAAGTCTATTTTTGATATATAAATCGAAAGGCTCCGATTCAAACTATTTTAAAATCAAAAAGAAAAATTGTTGGAATTGGTAAAACTCTTTCGATCAAAAGTGTGTCATGCGGTAATTAATCGTTCATATGATTCTTTGATAGAAAGAAAAAAAGAGAGAAGCATAAAGGGGCATGTTGCTGCCATTTTTGAAATGATTAAATATCGCCGAAGTAATGTCTAAACCCAATGATTCAAGGCAAAGATAAAGGATCCTAGAACAAGGAAATACCCTTTTCAATTGTCTCAACAACTAGATAAAAATGAGGAATCGAAACCGATTCTAAATGAGACAAACAAAAAAGGGGTTAGAGACCACTCAATAAAAGAAAGAATGCCTAAGGATTTTTTGAGCATTTTGAGAGTTATTTGACTTGAGTTATGAGAGTACGAATGCTTTTTTATTCTTTTTTTTTTTTCGAAAAAAAAAAGACGGGTTTAAATGTCTAATTGATTTGCTGGGTTTATGGATCTTTTTGACATTCTAATTCCATACATTAGAATCCCATACATAGACATAACTTTTAATCATTTTTTTTCTCGAGCCGTACGAGGAGAAAACTTCTTATACGTTTCTAGGGGGGGTATTATTTAACTACATCTATCCCAATGAGCCGTTTATCGAATCGTTGCAATTGATGTTCGATCCCGAAGAGAGGGAAGAGATCTTCGAAAGGTGGGTTTTTATGATCCGATAAATAATCAAACCTATTTAAATGTTCCCGCTATTCTCTATTTCCTTGAAAAAGGAGCTCAACCCACGGGAACTGTTCATGATATTTTAAAGAAGGCGGGGGTTTTTATGGAACTTAGTCTTAATCAAACAAAATTCAATTAATGAAATACAAAAAAGAGGGTGTGGATGACTCATATCTAGCTTTGTATAAATTTTTCTTTATTATTTCCTCCCCCCTCTTTTGTTCTATTCCTACTTTTTTATTTATTATTCGTATTTCTTATTGCTTTGCTACTATAGAATATTGCTACTATAGAATACCGTGTTCTATAACAGATTTTATTGAGCTAATTTTATTGATATAAAATATAGAGAAAAAAGATCAATTGAATAAATGAAGTAATTGCATAAAAAAAATAAGATAAAATAAGATAAAAAAAACAGATAAAATAACATATAAAAATAGAAAATATTAATAATAATTAATAATAACAAAAAATTGACTTAATTCTTTTTTTCATTGTATTTTTTTATAGTCTTTTTTATATTCTTTATTCTTTTCTCAACATTTATATTCAAAATTTACAATCATATTG